ATATCCAAAAGGAATTACTGAATAACTTAGTAGAATTGAGATGACTGCTATAGATGGTCCGATACTGAATAAACGATTATCTCCTCTAGATGGAAGAAGATTCTCTTTGAAAAGTAATTTTGTACCATCTGCTAGAGCTTGAAGAATTCCTAAAGGTCCGGCGTATTCAGGTCCAATACGTTGTTGTATCCCTGCAGATATTTCTCTTTCTAACCAAACAATTACTAGTACACCTATTGTGATTCCTAATACAGTAGTCAAAATATAGACAAGCATCCATATGATCCCATAGACCTCTTGTAAGGATTCCAATCTGGAAAAAGAATTGATAGCTTGTATTTCTGTTGTATCAATTATCATTTCAACGATCAACTTCTCCCATAATGATATCTATGCTACCTAGTATCGTCATAATATCAGCCAATTTCATTTTTTTAACTAACTGAGGAAGAATTTGCAAATTGATAAAACCGGGTGGGCGAATTTTCCATCTCCAGGGAAAAACACTCTGATCTCCTATCAGAAAAATTCCCAATTCTCCTTTTGGGGTTTCGACTCTTACATAAAGTTCTTGCTGTGATAATTCAAAAGTCGGAGAAGGTTTCTTACTAATGAATCGATAATCAAAATCATTCCATTCGGGATCCCTTACTCTATCAAAGCGTCGGATTTCTAAATTCTCATAGGGCCCCCCTGGAATTCCTTCTAGAGCCTGTTGAATAATTTTTATAGATTCTGTCATTTCGCTGATTCGTACTAAATAACGAGCTAACGAATCCCCTTCTTTTTGCCATTGTACTTCCCAATCAAATTCGTCGTAACACTCATAATGATCAACTTTACGAAGATCCCATTGTATTCCGGAAGCTCGTAGCATTGGTCCTGATAAACCCCAATTTATTGCTTCTTCTCCGCCAATAATGCCTACTCCTTCAACTCGTTCTAAAAAAATAGGATTCTGTGTAATAAGCTTTTGATATTCAGCAACCCCTGTTAAAAAATAATCGCAAAAATCTAAACATTTATCTATCCATCCATGAGGTAGATCAGCAGCTACTCCTCCGAGACGAAAATAATTATGCATCATTCGCATACCGGTGGCAGCTTCGAATAGGTCATATATCAATTCTCGTTCTCGAAAAATATAGAAGAAGGGGGTCTGTGCCCCAATATCTGCCATAAAAGGGCCAAGCCATAACAAATGCGAAGCTATACGACTCAACTCCAACATAATGACTCTGATGTAGCTCGCCCTTTTAGGTACTTGAATATTGCCTAACTGCTCTGGTGCATTTACAGTTATTGCTTCTGTGAACATAGTAGCTAAATAATCCCAACGTGTTACATAAGGCAAATATTGTATAATTGTTCGGTTTTCTGCAATTTTTTCCATTCCTCTGTGTAAATAACCCAATATTGGTTCGCAGTCAATAACATCTTCACCATCTAGAGTAACGATGAGTCGAAGAACACCATGCATTGATGGGTGTTGAGGACCCATATTGACTATCATGAGGTCTTTTCTTGTAGCTGGTGCAGTCATAGGTTTTTCCCCATTCATTCTTCCATGAATTGCTGAAAGTGAAAAAAAAAAAGAAGTTCATCAAAATTTAAACGATCAAAAAGATTCTTCAAATTAACGAGTTTTTATCTCTCGAATATCCAACTGACCAATTATTTCTTTATAACGTACTCTATTTTTTTTTGACAAATAAGCCAATAGCCGTTGACGTTTTCCTAGAATTTTCCGTAGACCTCTCTGAGATAAATAGTCTTTTTTGTGCAATTTCAAATGTGAAGTAAGTCTCCGTATCTTATTGGTAAAACTGACTACTTGAAATTCAACAGACCCCCTGTTTTCTTTCTTTTCTTCTTGTGAAGTAACGGAAATGAATGAATTTTTGACCATAAAAGAATTTCCTCTTCCTTTTTTTACTTTACAGATATGTAATTTTATCGATCAGAAATAATAATGCCAGTAATTTGAATGTGATATACATAATGATCTTAATTTCTTTATCGACTCCTAATTTTATCAATTAAAATGAATTAATCAAATTGGATTCGAATAGGGATACAAAAGGATGGTACGTTTTTGCACTCACAAAAGCGAATAATTTATATTTCAACCGAAAATGAAGAAGATTTTGTTGATTCAATTCACTTTTTATCTAATTGATACTTTATTGACGTATATTAGAATGGGATGTAAGACAAGGTATGTGTACATCTGTTTACTTTCATATACCATATACGGTATAGGATATATAGGAAAAATACGGTATTAACATTAACCAATTTTCAATCGTGGATACATACGTAGTCTTAACATATTGATACGACTGCCATTATTCGTATCAAACCAATAGCGATTCATACAAGCTAAATCTTCTAATCGATAATTCGGCCAAAGAAAGAACTTTAATTGAATTAATTCATTTTTATCACTATCAAGATGTTTACTTTCATCCAAAAATGGACTCCAGTTTTTTACGTTGTTCTCGTTACAAAATACCGGATTTCTATTCACACCATTTTTATTCGTTGAACTGAAACAAATTAAAATTCTCAATTCTCTACGACGTCTAGATGATAAAATATTTTCAGGAACAAGTAAATTCGAATGATTTTTATCTCTATTTCCAGTCATTCTTTGATGTTTTGAAATAGATTCATCAAAATTCTTCTTATCAACATATCCTCGTTCTCGATATCTTTGATTAATTTGGCGTTTACTCTTATGAACCAATGAAATACCTATGGTTTGATACATAATAAATTGTCCATCATTTTTTACAGACAGACGAACCGATTCGATAATCAATATCCCTTTTTTCATCAATTCTGTAAGAGGTAAATTCTTCTGAATCAGCATTATATTCAGACTCATTTCTCTTCTTTGAATAGAGGATATAGTAATTTTTCTTGGGTTTCTCAGTCTAAGCAGGAGACAATATACCTTAATATTATTGATCATTCTTTGATTCAAAGCATCGTCCCATCTCAATTGAAAAAGCAAATATCGTTTCAGGAAGAAATTTAGTTCTGCTTCCGTGTTGCTCTTGTATTGTTTTTTCGTTTTACGTTTTTTCATGTCTGATCGCGCATAATCTTCTTCAATATCTTTTTGTTGATTTGAGAGAAGGGATCCAAGATTTCTTTGGTTTTGTGCATCTGAACCACGATCTCGTCGATCTGCGGGTTCTTTTTCTTCTTGATTTCGATTCTTTAATTCAAAAGATTTTTTTTCTTCATTCGATGGTATAAAAAAATTCACTTTTGGCTTTCCATTGACGTTTTTATTTTCACTAACATTTTCATTTATATTCAAATTTAAAAGAAGTAATTTGCTTGGTATAATCCACGGTTTCATTTTATATGCATTATAAAGTAGCACAAATTCGGGGAAGAACCAAAGTTCCAGATTGGATATAGGACAATTTAGTATTTCTTCATTCATTCCCATCCAATCAAAAAAGATTTTTTTATGATTGGGTGGATTGATTTCTAGATCTTGATGAATTGTAAGATAAAAAAGACCTTTCTTATCAATTTTATCAATTATTGGGTAATTATTAGTTCCAATCTTAGTTTTTTTATTACTGTTGGAATCGATCTTGATCCAGGCCTCAATATTGACTTTTTTTCTAAGACAAAACTTGAGAATTTTCCAATCAAAATATTTTCTATCTGGATTTTTTTCCATATACATAATATCACCTCTTCCTAGATAATTATTGATAGGAATACCCCCCCATTTATCAAATAATTTGCCTTTAGGTGTGTTGTAATTATAAGAAATCTTTTGATTCGTATTTACTTGTAATGGTGATCCATAAACAGAAATATATGAGTTCCTCTTAGTTTCATAATTAATAGATTGATATGATAAAAGATCATATTTAAAGTATTTTTGAAAATTATCTTTTTGATTCGATAATGAATATACTTCAGAATCTTTTTGTTTTTTGTAATAAAGTAATTGGTTTTTTTCATATGAATTCCATTTCTTTAAATCTTTCTTTTGAGCTGTACGACATTGATTGACTCTATTTCGCCATTTTTGTGGGATTAATCTAGACCATCTAATCTGAGATAAATCGTATTGATAATGACCTCTTAACCAGTTTTTCCATTGATTCGCTCCATAACTCCGAAATTTCTTATATCTTAATTCAGAATGAATTATTCCTTGTGTTCCAAAAGAATCCTTTATCTCAGTCTTAAGAAAAAAAGATGTTCCGTGATATTGAAGAACAGATCTTAATTTATCCAAGTGGGTTTGGGATAAATTGTAAAATACATATGCTTGTGACAAGGCGGATAAGTCACAAAAAATAGGTGAATTCCTTTTAATATTACTAATATTATAAAGTGACTTTTTTATAGTCGAAATAAAGTGAATTGTATTTTGATTTGTTTTATTAATTCTTTCTTGATTTGTTTCATTAGTGTAAATGTATTTATCAATCATTTTTTTTGTTGATTCAAGAAAAAGTTGTATATTGATTTGGGGAATATTAATGATACACCGAAAGACATCTATGTAGATTCTTTCAATGAAAATTTTTATAAAATAATGTAATTTACTGATTAATCGAGCATTTCTTCTTTTTAATATTTGCCAAATATTTTTTAGTGATTCTAGTCTTTTGGCATTATAAGTTGTTTTGTTAGAATTAATATTTATTCCTGGAGTTACTTTTTTTTTGTCGTTTGTAATTTTTTCTATTTGATTTCTAATTGTGCGTGTTCTATCAGTCAGATCCTTCAGTTTTTTTTCTGTCAGGGAATAATTTGTCCAATCTGTAGATCGAATTTGATTAAACGATTCATGAATTATCTGATTGTTGATTATCGAATCTTTTTCTTTTTTAGTTTCACTTAATTCATATACTTCTCTCAATCTAAATAACAGAATTTGATTTACTTTTGAAAGTACTTTTCTTATTCTTTTTATAAATAGAACACTTTTGATGACCCAATTTTTTGTTTCTTTT